GATTCGAAATCACGGCTTACATACCAGGTATTGGCCATAATTTACAAGAACATTCAGTAGTCTTGGTAAGAGGTGGAAGGGTCAAAGATTTACCTGGTGTAAGATATCATATTGTTCGAGGAACTCTAGATGCTGTAGGGGTGAAAGATCGCAAACAAGGGCGTTCTAGTGCGTTGTATAATATTATCTACCATTTGTATCATTCTCAATGATTCCATATTAATATCGAAAATATGTCAAAAATCTAGCTAACCCAATAATGAAAATATTGTAAGGGGACTAAAGCATGCTATTATAGGATTTGAATATTAAAAATCTATTTGAAACCAATCTGTGTCTAAGGTTTACTATTCCAATTATTCATTGAGTCTTCCCTTGACTCTTTTTATGTTTCAATAATCTTTCAATGTCTTGACTTTTTTAGAACAAGTTTAAGCTAGAATCAATAAGATTTAAAAAACCCTTTCATTTTCATTTCGTGAACCTAAAGACTATTGTTGTGAAGATATATAAAATACAAGATTTCCTTTTATCGAAAGAAATATCTGGAAGAATAAAGGGAAACGGATACTCAATATTTAATGAGTAAATATGATCTTCTCCAAGGATAGAGATAAAATATTCTATCGATGTAGAATCATATGGAAAGCCGTATTCGATGAAAGTCGTATGTACGGTTTGGAGGGAGATCTCTTAGAATCTGAAAGATCCACCCTACAATATGGGGTGAAAAAGCCAAAATAAATCATTAAATAGTAATTCAAAAATCAAAAATAGAATACCTTTTCAAACTCATGTCACGTCGAAGTACTGCAGCAGGAGAAACTGCAAAATCAGATCCAATTTATCGTAATCGATTAGTTAACATGTTGGTTAACCGTCTTCTTAAAGACGGTAAAAAATCATTGGCTTATCGAATTCTTTATCAAGCTATGAAGCAGATTAAGCAAAAGACGCAAAAGAATCCACTATCTGTTTTACGACAAGCAGTACGCAGAGTAACTCCGAACGTAGCAGTAAAGGCAAGACGTGTAGGTGGATCAACTTATCAAGTTCCCGTTGAGATAATACCTGCACAAGGAAAAGCACTTGCTATTCGGTGGTTATTAGGAGCATCTCGAAAACGTCCAGGTCGAAGTATGGCTTTAAAATTAAGTTATGAGTTAATGGATGCTGCTAAGAATAATGGCAGTGCTGTACGTAAGAAGGAAGAAACTCATAGAATGGCAGAAGCCAATAAAGCTTTTGCACATTTTCGTTAATTATTAGATTCAACTAAAAATGTTCTATAGAACGTTTTTAGTTGAATCTAATAATTAATGATATAATCTATTTAATCATCTTGAAAATAAAGACTAGAATTCTGAAAGAGAAATGTTGTAATAAGAATAGAGAGAGAATCTGAGAAATCGGAAGAAGAAAAGACCTTAAATATCCCTTTCTCAGAATATATTGAAACATTCGATATAGAATATCTAATATATTATTACTATATATAGTTATTTAGTTATTGTAAAAAGATCGAGAAAATAATTGTCCAGAATAGAATATAGAATAGAATATAGAATAATAGTATAGGTTTCTAATAATTTTGGAAAATGACCAAATATCTTAATAAATTACTTATGCCTTCTCGAACGAACATATCGAAAAATGATTACTTTCTCTCTCAATTTATCTCGAATTTCTCTTATGAAAGATTTTAATTTATTTCTCCTATATGGTAATTCCATTCTGCCAGAATGTATTTTAATTCTTAGCCTAATTGTTACTATCATTATTGATTTAATATCCGACGAAAAAAATACACCTTGGCTCTATCTAGTATCATTAACAGCTTTAGTTACCAGTGTAGTAATCTTATTATTTCAATGGAAAGAAGAACCTGTATCGACTTTTTTTGAGACTTTTCAAATAAACAGTTTTAACAATATATTTAGACTATTTATTTTAATTTGTTCATTATTATGTATTCCATTATCTATCGACTACATACAATGTACAAAGACGGCCTTAACAGAATTTTTATTATTCATATTAACAGCGACTTTAGGAGGAATGTTTTTATGCTGTGCAAATGATTTAGTAACTATTTTTGTAGCTTTAGAATGTTTAGGATTATCATCTTATCTATTATCTGGATATACAAAGAAAGATGTACGGTCTAATGAAGCTACCATGAAATATTTACTTATGGGTGGAGCAAGTTCTTCTATCTTGGTTTATGGTTTTTCCTTGCTATACGGATTGTCTGGGGGAGAGATTCAACTCCAAAGGATAGTCAATGGACTCCTAACCACACAAATGTATAATTCTACAGGGATGTTTATCTCAATGATATTTCTTCTTGTAGGAGTTGGATTCAAACTCTCGTTAGTTCCTTTTCATCAATGGACTCCCGATGTATATGAAGGAGTGTGATTCGTTCAAGAAATCCTTAGATCTGTAATAGATTATTGAATAGATCATTAATCTACTTTTTAAGGTACTTTATAGACATGTGGAGAAAGAAAAGAACACTTTATATCCTCACTCGGATTACTAAATAACTTTTACTAAAGATTCTTGTAAGATCTTTGTTTAATGATTAGGGTAAAGCAAAGTCAAGAAAGAAGATCGATTTTGGAATAATAAAAAGATCTCTTTATAAGTTAGTTATTAAGGGTAGTTTTTGCAAAGATCAAACAAATGACGTATAAAAATATTATTTTTAATAACTTTTGTAAGATGCTAAATAGTTAGTTTTAATCCTTCAAAGACTACGAGTGTAGCAGAAGCATTCGTCAACAAAGAGATCACCCTAAAATAATAATCTCATGTCTATTAAAAACGAATAAACTCAGATGGTTTTCTTATTTAATCTTCTTTTCCCGATTTTGGAGGAAAAGACTATAATGATTAAACAAGTAATAGATTTTCATAAAGACTACTGATAAAGGATTCCTCGAAAAGTTAAAGATTCTAATAATTTTGAATAGATTCAATCTTATACACACGCGAGGAAGGTTATAAAAGAGATGATCGTATAAACTCTTTTTTACTTAGGAGCCGTGTGAAATGAGAGTTTCATGCACGGTTTTGAATGAGAGAAAAGATTGAGTAATCTTCTTTCCGACTCTAACTCCCCCACTCCAGTTGTTGCTTTTTTTTCCGTGACTTCGAAAGTAGCTGCTTTAGCTTTAGCTACTCGACTTTTCAATATTTTATTTCCTTCTTCATCAACTGAATGGCATCTGCTTCTGGAAATATTAGCTATTTCTAGCATGATATTGGGAAATTTCATTGCTGTCACTCAAATAAGCATGAAACGTATGCTTGCATATTCTTCTATAAGTCAGATTGGATATATTATTATTGGAGTAATTGCTGCAGAATCTAATAATGGATATGCAAGTATGATAACTTACATGCTAATTTATATATTTATGAATCTAGGGACTTTTGCTTGTATTACCTTATTCGGTTTGCGTACAGGAACTGATAATATTCGAGATTATGCGGGATTATCTACAAAAGATCCTCTCTTAACTCTCTCTTTAGTGTTATGTCTACTATCTCTAGGTGGCATACCTCCGTTATCAGGTTTTTTCGGAAAACTCTATTTATTCTGGTGTGGATGGAAAGCAGGTTTATACTTTTTGGTTCCAATAGCACTTTCTACAAGCGTTATTTCTATGTATTACTACTTAAAAATAATTAAGTTATTATTTACTAAACAAAACAGACAATTAACTATTTATATACAGAATTATAAGGTTTCGTCGTATGCTCTAATCCCAAAGAGTTCTATCGAGATCACTATGATTATATGTGTAGTAGCATCTACTCTACCAGGGATATTAATAAATCCTATTATTGCAATCGCACAGAATACTTTCTTTTAAATAAAGCTCTTCTCATTCATTGAATATTCATAGAAAGAGATTTTGAAATAAGTTGATTTTGATATCATCAATCTCACAAGAAGAGAATATTCTTTGAATTGTGAATTGCGGAATAAATACTTCTATCTCTGATTAGAGATAGAAGTATTTGTTCTAGGAAGAGTTAACTTCGAATCGGAATTGTTGTTTCCGATACTATAATAACATCACTTATTAGCTTATTTCTTAATCGATTCCAGTTTCGATCCAATAATCTATTTAGCTCTTGACAAAGGTTCTTGGATTTCTTCTTATTCGAGTAGAATACTCAAGATTGTTAGTAGCTATTGACAAAGTATATTGGATATGCTATTATACTAATAAAGGGCTAGAAATTGTTAGTAGGTATTAGAGGGCTAAAGTAGAGGGCTAAAGATTGGTAGTAGCTATTGACAAAGTGTCTTGAATGTGATTCTGTACTAATAGGAGATAGATAGAAGATAGAAGATTCTAGTAAAAGATATAGAAGATAGAAGATTCTATACCAATAAGAAGCTAAACTAATAGAAAGCTAGAGCTTGTTCTAAAACCCGTTATTAGCTGTTGACACAAGTATATTGAATGTAATACAATGAATAAATAAAACCTGTTATTAGCTGTTGACATAAGTATACAGTTATCAAGTATTTATCCTGGATCGCCCTCATCTCAAAGCGGTTATTTAGCCGGAGCACATCTAAGGCGCAACAAGCCTCTCCCATTATGTACTCGAGGAGCTGGACCAAGGTAGACTTTCCCGTAGCACCCGGGCCCCAAAGATAGAGACTGACCTGTTCTTTATTGTTCTGAGTAAAAAGAAGCCTCAGAAAGATCCGCAATAAATTAATCTTCAATATGTCTCCATCCATGAGCTCAAAAAGCCCCGGTTTTATTGGTAACAGACGTATTCCGTCATCCTCATCCTCAACCAATAACCCGTTTAATTTAAGAAGTGCAACCCCTTTAAGGGCGTAGGCGTGCAATAGAGTAGCTGCCTAAGATTCTCTTCGACCAGCTTACGAAACTTAAGAGTTCCCATCTTTATTCTTTCAGCCTTGGTATATTCCCCTCCCATCCTCTTTATTTCCATAAAGATGTCATTCATTAACTCATAGGAAGAGCTATCTCGAGTGGACCAATGATCATCCTCGTATCTATACCATTCCTTATCGGGTAACCGGAAAATCCATCTCCCCCGGAGGTGCTCCGCCATCTTTTCACACGCACCAACCTCTAAGGCCTCCTCTCTCGGCCCCCTTTCTTCCCGTCTCTCTCTCTTCACCCCCAGTATCGCTACCAAATCCTCTACTTTCTCACTCTCAAGGGGGGGAATACAAAGGGTACGGGCTTGAAACAGAAGGACCTCCCTTTCCAGGTATCTGTTCTCCATCACCTGCTTATAGAGGGTATTCCATCTCCTCCCTTGCGGGATAGGAGCCTCAATCTCCGGGATGCTCTTATTATCTACGGGCCGCAAATAGATAGGAATCTCCCCCAGCAAACCCAGAGGCACCCAAGCCAGGGTCTTCCTTCCAACCCCCAATATGGTAATTCTGCCCGGGGACTCTTTCAGACGGATCACACTACCTTTGAGTTGCCCCGCCAAAGGATATACCTTATCACTCATCATGGTGGAAGGAACCAACCGTGGTGGCAAATGTAAGTGGTTAGTAGGGTGTCGTAGTTCGAAGCTTCTATGAAGCTGCTCGATACTATTCCTAACGGAGGGTTCGACCTTGACCAACCTACAGGCACACTCTATGATCTCTTCTTCTGTCCACTCTTTCTTTTCTTCCCGTATGTGTTCTATAAGCTCGGGGTGCTCCAACAGGAAGCGCTCGGTTTCTTGGGCCTCTTTTTTGGTCAGATTTTTCCCCCATTTACTTAGGGTTCCCACAATGTTACCGTTCGCGCGTAACGTAATAAGTGATTCATTTTGTTATTAGTTCCGTGATAGAATTGATCATCCCCACCCCCTTGGTCGACTTGAAAAGGATGAAAAGTATGAAAAAGGTCGACATGGTCGACATGGTCGACATTTTCGACAGTTTCGACATGGCCTCCATCGCTCTCCCAGCTTACCCCGTTAACGCTTCCCGTTTTTGGGTCCTCTCTATGCGCCCAATCCATGTTATCCTGACTAAATCCATCCCAAGGTTCATCCTACATAATCTCTTGAATTAAGGGGGTCCTACCTTCTCTCTTGAAGGGTTTTCCATCGTCCAGGGAGAGCCCTACCACCGTCCTCCCTTTTGCTTCTCTTTCTATAGAAACGCCTCTACTTTAATTTTGTGGTTGCCATCAGTGGATTCGATGTGTTATAATAAGAATAGAACAATCAATTTTTAATTTTGTGGTTGCCATCGATGAATTCGATGTGTTATAATAAGGATAGAACAATCAATTCTAATTTTTAATTTTGTGGTTGCCATCGATGAATTCGATGTGTTATAATAAGAATAGAACAATCAATTCTAATTTTTAATTTTGTGGTTGCCATCAGTGGATTCGATGTGTTATAATAAGAATAGAACAATCAATTCTAATTTTGTGGTTGCCATCGATGGATTCGATCTAATGGAATTCAAATAAAACGATTAGAACTAAAACAATCAAATGGATCTTGACATAAGTGAATTACATAAGTGAATTGGATTTGCTCTAATTGGATCAGAAGAATCAACTAGTTCGTATTTTGGATTCGAAGAATCAACTAGTGGTTGCCATCGATGAATTCGATGTGTTATAATAAGAATAGAACAATCAACTAGTGATTGATAGTTCATTGATAGTGGTTGCCATCGATGGATTCGACTTGTTCTAATAAGAATAGAACAATCAACTAGTGGTTGCTACCGATGGAGCCAATTTGCTACGATGAAATCAGAAGGATCAACTAGTGGTTGACATCGATGGATTGAATCGAATACAATAATAGTAGAACAGTCAACTAGTGATTGACATCATCAATCAACTAGTGGTTGACATCAATGGATTAATTTGTTCGAGTTAGGGATTCGATTTGTTCCAATTTCGGATTATTAGAAGATTGGATTAGAACAATCAACTAGCAACTAGTGATTGCCATCAATGGATTGAATTTGTTACAATCAGATCAGAAGGATCAACTAGCTATTGCCATCGACGAATTGAATTTGTTACAATCAGATCAGAACAGTCAACTAGTGGTTGCTAGTGGTTGCCACCGACGGATTGAATCTGTTTGAATCAGATTAGAACAATCAAGTTGACTTGACATCGATGATTGATTTTGTTATAATCAAATCAGAAGGATCAACTAGCTGTTGCCACCGATGGATTGAATCTGTTGCCACCGATGGATTCAATTTGTTACAATCAGATTCAGATTAGAACAATCAAGTTGACTTGACATCGATGGATTGGATGTATTATAATACTGATAGAGAAATATGTATGATAAATCCTGATAAGCCTTGATGGTGAAATGGTAGACACGCAAGTTTCAAAATCTTGTGCTATACGGCATAGAGGTTCGAATCCTCTTCAAGGCAGGAGATTACAAGAATCTCCTTCAGGCAAAGAAATCAAAGAAATCGAAACTACTTTTTCTCTTTCTATATAAAAGAAAAGCCAATTTTATTTTATATGGAATAAGTAAAATGATTTGAAATCTTTTCTCTATCTTTTCTCTATGTAGAGAACTTCTTCTTCAAGAAGTAAAGGATAAGAAATCTTTAAGACGTAAAGGATAAGAAATCTTTTTTCTCCCTCTATATAGAGAACTTGCTTGAACGAATGTGTGGGAAATCAGAAATGTTTGACATAGAATGAGTCGTTAGAATGAGTCGTTGGAATGAGTCGTTGGAACGAATCGTTGGAATGAGTCGTTGGAATGAGTCGTTAGAATGAGGCGTTATCATAGAATGAGTCGTTGGAATGAATCGTTGGAATAAATCGTTGGAATGAGTCGTTGGAATGAGTCGTTGGAATGAGTCGTTAGAATGAGGCGTTATCGTAGAATGAGTCGTTGGAATGAGGCGTTAGAATGAGTCGTTAGAATGAGGCGTTAGAATGAAGCGTTACCTTAGAATGAGTCGTTATCATAGAATGAGTCGTTACCTTAGAATGAGTCGTTACATCTATCTATATAGATATCTTGTTAAAAAGTAAAAGACACAAAATCTTTTATCTATATGGATGGAGAATTTACATGAAATAGAGTATAACGATTCTGTTCTATTTATTATCTTTACAGAAAATAGAGATAATAACTTTACAAAAAATAGAGTATAACGATTCTGTTCTATTTATTATCTTTACAGAAAATAGAGATAATACCTTTACAAAAAATAAAGGATAACAATTCTGTTCTATCTATTACCTTTACAAAAAATAGAGGTAATAACTTTACAGAAAATAGAGTATAACGATTCTTTTAATGAAATAAGAATAACGACTCTTTTAATGAAATAAGTATAACGATTCTGTTCTATTTATTACCTTTACAGAAAATAGAGATAATAACTTTACAGAAAATAGAGGATAACGACTCTGTTCTTTATTACCTTTACAGAAAATAGAGGTAATACCTTTACAAAAAATAAAGGATAACGATTCTATTCTCTATTACCTTTACAGAAAATAGAGGTAATACCTTTACAAAAAATAAAGGATAACGATTCTATTCTCTATTACCTTTACAGAAAATAGAGGTAATACCTTTACAAAAAATAAAGGATAACGATTTTGTTCTCTATTACCTTTACAAAAAATAGAGGTAATAACTTTACATGAACTTTACATGAAATAGAGTATAACGATTTTATTCTCTATTACCTTTACAGAAAATAGAGGTAATACCTTTACAAAAAATAAAGGATAACGATTTTATTCTCTATTACCTTTACAAAAAATAGAGGTAATACCTTTACAAAAAATAAAGGATAACGATTCTGCTCTATTTATTACCTTTACAGAAAATAGAGGTAATAACTTTACAGAAAATAAAGGATAACAATTTTGTTCTCTATTACCTTTACAAAAAATAGAGGTAATAACTTTACAGAAAATAGAGTATAACGATTTTATTCTCTATTACCTTTACAAAAAATAGAGGTAATAACTTTACAGAAAATAGAGTATAACGATTTTATTCTCTATTACCTTTACAAAAAATAGAGGTAATAACTTTACAGAAAATAGAGGATAACGATTCGGTTCTTTATTACCTTTACAAAAAATAGAGGTAATAACTTTACAGAAAATAGAGGATAACGACTATTTTCTCTAGTACTTCATCTATTACATGGAATATACGTCTAACAAGTCAAAGATTGGAAATCTTTGACTATATAGACGCTATAGATGCCTAACAAGTCAAAGATTGGAAATCTTTGACTATACTATATAGGTGTCTTTTTTCAAGAAGTAAAGGATGAGAAATCTTTTACTCCATATCGATGGACGTTGATAAGTTCCGAGACCTTTTTACTATATATTTATGGACGTTGACAAGTTCCGAGACCTTTTTACCATATATTTATGGACGTTGATAAGTTCCGAATAAGGCCTATTTACTAGATATCGATGAATAACTTGAATGAATATGTGAAAAATAAGAAATTTTTGACAATTTTTGACATAGAAAGACTTTAACGTCTTTATTTCGGGACTGTAAATCCTTCAATAAAGACGTTAACTATTTCTGACTTTATTTCGGGACTGTAAATCCTTCAATAAAGTCTTTGTTTCAGGACTGTAACTGTTTTTACAAAGTCTTTATCTCGGGACTGTAAATCCTTCAATAAAGACTTTAACTCTTTAATAAATAAAGACTTCAAATCTTTCATTATTGTCGCTAGATAGCTGAGATTAGAAATATTGTTTTCGATATGACTACTAGATAGCTGAGCCGGGACCGTAAATATTTCTCCATCTAGTAGAAGATGCAAAGTCTTTGGTGCTGCTATACAGCCGGGACTGAAAACTTGAATGGTTTAGTCCTCTAGAGAGAAAGAAAAGTAGAGAGAAAAAAAAAAAAAAGAATACTTCTTCTTTTTTTTTTCTCTCTACTTTTCTTCTGTGAGGAAATGGTACATTTGCTACATCAGATACATCATATTATTTATCGATCCTTTTTTCTCCTTTCTCCCTCTATTGTCTCATCCTCATGAAGCTTGAACGTGAAAGATATTTTTATCCCATCGAATGAGGGAGAAACATGATAAGAAACAATTCTTATTTTTACAATCGTATTTATACCATACTATTCCTACTAAGATTCCTTTAATAACTATCTAGATAGAATATTCTATCTATAGAATACTGTAAAGACGTACTTTAGCATCCATGGCTGAACGGTTAAAGCACCCAACTCATAATTGGCGAATTCACAGGTTCAACTCCTGTTGGATGCATAAGAATATTGGGAAGAGGGTATATAGAAAGAAATGAGATATAGTCTGTGGATAAACTGAGAAAGACTATACAGGAATTTGAAAAGGTGTTAATATTACTTCGAAGAAACACAAATCAAAGTTATAGAATACTCCATCAATTTGTTAGCGGGAAAGGAACTA